CAAGTTTCGAATAAATATACGAATAGAAATTAGCATTAATATTCCTAACGAAAAACAAAATAAGCCTGATTAAAGAGCCTAATACTCCTTTTTCCTTCTAATAAGGAAAAAGAAGTATTAGCATAATTATGATTCTGATTTTTTAGAAAATATATTGGTGGGATTAGAAACCGTTCGAATCTCTGACACTTTATAGAAAAGATAATCTTTTTTTTTGAACTTGATTTTGTATTGATTGAAAAAATTTTGTTGAGTGAGAAAGGCTAAAACAATGTATCTGGTAACAGAAAGGTCCACGAATTCTATTTATAGATCATAGCTAATTAGAAAAGGATCTGAGAACAAAGGAAAAAAGTACTACTAATTGCCATAACGTATTGGTTCGTCGAAGCTATCTAGAATAAGAATAAAAAAATCGTTTTGACCAAAAAAGTTTATTGGAATGATATAGACAAAGTTTAGAGATTTCTATTTTTTATGATAAGGATTAAAAGACTAACGGAGACTAAATACAAACGAAACTGTCTTTTGAATAATAGATGTCTTTCACATCCAACTATAATTTCTTCATTTTGAAATGGCAGTTCCAAAAAAACGTACTTCGAGAGCAAAAAAGCGTATTCGTCAAAATATTTGGAAAAGGAAGGGATATTCATCGGCAGTAAAAGCTTTATCATTAGCAAAATCACTTTCTACCGGCAAATCTAAAATGCGACTAGCATAAAATGATGTAAAAATCAGAATTGATTTGACGTGAAAAGTGGTTTATTTTGGTCTTATTATCAAATTCTCAATTCAAATTCTTTATTTGTTTGAACTAATCAATATGAAATAGACTCCGTTTTTTCCCTATGAATAGGGAAAAATAGAACATTAAGAATGTCAAAATTTTGAAAATTGTAATAAAAATACAATAATAAAAAAACAAGATTTGCTCTTTTTTTAGGACTCTATTTTGCATTTTGGTGGTGGTTGGTGGTGGGGAGTTTGATTTTCCCCAGCCAGCTTTTTGTTATAAGTCAAATACTAATAACATTTTGATCTCATGAATATGGATCGAAGATCAGAAATAAGATCTTTAGTTCAAATTAACCAGAGAAACTTCTCACTTCATTGTAAAACGCGATGGATTCGTCTTTTTCAGAATGACTATAGAATTCTCAAAGATTTATTGTTTTCCATTCGTGAAAGAAATGAAATGGGATTTTTAGAAATTTTTATTGTTATTCAAAAATCTTTGTAGTGAAGAGCTTGACAATTCAATCTAAATAGCCTAGTATGAGTTCGAACAAGCCGCTATGGTGAAATCGGTAGACACGCTGCTCTTAGGAAGCAGTGCGCGAGCATCTCGGTTCGAGTCCGAGTAGCGGCATGCCGTCTTCGTTCGAAACACCAGACAATAGATCTTATAATGAAAAATGAATTCAATTCCCGCTTTTCATCTATTACTTGAGGGATTACTCTTTTTTTTTTTTATGATATTTTCAACCTTAGAACATATATTTAATCATATTTCCTTTTCCATTGTTTCAATTGTAATTTCCATTTGGTTACTCAACCTATTAGTAACTATACGGATAAAACCATATAAGTTATCAGAAAAGGGCACGATACCAACCTTTTTTTGTTTAACAGGATTGTTAGTGACTCGTTGGATTTATTCCGGTCATTTTCCACTAAGTGATTTATATGAATCATTAATCTTTCTGTCGTGGAGTTTGTCTCTTCTTCATATAGTCGCCTATTTCAAAAAAAATAGAAATCTAAGCGCACTAACCGCTTCGAGTACTATTTTTACCCAAGGCTTTGCTACTTCAAGTCTTTTAAGTGAAATACAGAAACCTGCAATATTAGTCCCTGCGCTCCAATCTGAGTGGTTAATAATGCACGTAAGTATGATGATATTGAGCTATGCCGCTCTTCTGTGCGGCTCATTATTATCTGCTGCACTGCTAGTCTTTACATTTCGAACGAAAAGTAAGTGGGTTTTCAAATTCTTTTTATTTTCAAAAATTCTATATAGCTATAAAAGAAGGATTATTTTAAGAAATACTTCTTTTTTTTCTGATAAGAATTATTACAAGAGCCAATTAATTCAACAGTTGGATTTTTGGAGTTATCGTGTGATTAGTCTAGGATTTCTTTTTTTAACTACGGGTATTATTTCAGGAGCAGTTTGGGCGAATGAAGCGTGGGGATCATATTGGAGTTGGGACCCAAAAGAAATTTGGGCCTTTATTACTTGGATGATATTTGCTATTTATTTACATATGCGTACAAATAAGAATTTCCCGGGTGAAAATTCTGCACTCGTGGCGGCTCTAGGGTTTTTGATTATTTGGATATGTTATTTTGGAATTAATATATTAGGAATAGGGCTACATAGTTATGGGTCATTTACAGTAATGTCGAGGTAAGACAGCTTCGTACGAATACAAAGTAACGGGAATTTTTGTAAAAAAAAAATGGACGAACTGCGTCAATCCAGTACCAATAGGGTAGTGATTCACGCGGTTCGCGCAAAGAGCGCGCATATTAGGTTAAAAGGAAAACGCATTTTTTACACTTTGATTTATTTACACGAATTAAAAAAAGCATTCTTTTTTCTATTCTCTAACCAGTTTTTTTAATAATCTTATTGGTTCTTTACTCAAAATCTCTAGAAAAACCTACATAAAAGATCTCAACTGAGAGTAGTAGAACCGGATAGATTCCAAGTGGGTAGAAAGATAGCGATTGAAACAAACAACTCACGCGTACCAAAATCAAAAAGATAAGTAGTGCTAGTAAATAACTTGGATCCCTAGAGCATCTCGCGTGCTATAGATAATGAATAAATAGGCGATAATATCATTTCAATTACTATTAAAAAATTCAGTATAATTTTTGACTCATAATTAGTCTCCACAAATACAATTAATTCTGCAACAAAACCACGCATAGCGTGGGAGCCTATAGAAAAGCTACTAAATCTTTGGGCATTGAGATAGCTCCGACGCCCAGTTCGTCGCGATAAACAAGCCGTATTCGACCTGCCAAGAAAAACGGCCGCCCTAATCAATCTGTAAGAAAGTCTTTGTAAATGTAAAATGGCTCCATTGAGTCCTGCGTCGGGTAGAGAACCAATTGTTATAAGTATCAAACAAACACATACGGGATACATAAGAATAGGCTATTTTTTTTTTTTTTTACGTTGGCCAGAAGAAGTTAAAGCTACGTAGAATATTTTTATTGTGTCTATTAAAAAAATCGCATGGGCCCGAGGTAATAATTCCATATTAATTCGAATCAATCCATATGCTCCCAAATATCCCGGCTAAAAGCATACAAGTACGGTAATGAGCTTCGCCGTGCGTATTAGGTAAACATGTATAAAAAGAGAGAGTCGTCGATTTAACAGCAAACGAACTCAAAAATCCAAATATCAAAACTTATTTATTTCCCAAACTACCGGATACGGTCGATTAATTCATGTTTCAAAATATAATGCAGGAGATAAACCGTAATTCATTCTGACCCCAACCCGATAAAAAAGTTCCCGGGCCCGATTTGAGCGTGATCCATTGCCTATCAAAATGGAATAATCGAGAATCGCGAATAAGAGGCCAGGTTGCTAACATAGCTAAAGTAGTGAGAAATCCCGTTGTAAAAGGGGTCCTATAGAAAATGCATCTATTCCGAATTTCCAATGGAAATCTAAAAAATAAATCCAGTTAGAATTTTCCACTAGTTGGATAAATGGCTCATCTGATTGAAACTGATAACAGAATATATAAGGAGCTCTCAAACACATATACAAATAGTATACCATCTCATTACCTTATTTCGGAGATGAGTAAGATAAAAGAACCCACAGCTATTGGCAATTGTTAACCACGGAAAATCATTCGGTGTAAAAGCAAAATACACCTGGGCCAGAAAACCAATGCGCATAAAATTTTTTACGCACGGGTTTTCTCGGTAAACCAAATCAGTTGAATTTAAGGAGAGTTTAAAGTAAGGTATCAATAAGCTAGACCCATGCTGCGTGTTGTTTCATGCCATAAATAAACCCGAACACTCAAGAAATCTGTTGGACAAGCAGATTCACACCTCTTACAACCGACACAATCTTCTGTTCTTGGAGCCGAAGCAATTTGTTTTGCTTTACATCCGTCCCAAGGTATCATTTCTAACACATCTGTGGGGCAGGCTCGAACACATTGAGTACAGCCAATACACGTATCATAAATTTTGACTGAATGTGACATTGAATCTATATATTTTAGAAGGGCATCAATTTTCGATCTACTAAATTTAGAATTGAAAGAAAAAAATAGCTAAACTCCATTTAGATATTAGATGAATCAATAAGTTTATAGCGTTTTTGAATCCACTTTCTTCTGAATTGGTTTAGGAAAGAGCACCAAAATACTTTAATCTATGAGGGATACCTACTTATTTAACATTGGATTTTAAATTGAAATTAACCCACGATCTTCACCAACTAATCACTAATTTGAATTAGTAGTTATTCACTAAGAAAAATCCCCATTTTTTAGATCTACCTGAGTGACCGTGTTCTGAAATTCTACAGTTACGAATTTCGGGCAAATTCAAAATGGTTCAAATTGTGTAATCGTCAAGTACTGACATTTATAATCGATCTAAAGCAATTTGATTACAATTTCATTCGTGACGACCATAGATACAAAGTTCATATTCTTCAGTCATCGATAAACAATGTGTTGGCCAATACTCAACGCAATTACCACGAAATATACAGAAAGAAATAGTGTAATTTGTAATTAACTGTTTCTTTCTAATATCAGTTTCCCATTTCCAATCAACAACAGGTAGATCTATACGACATACACGAACACCTACCTGACAAGCATCAAATGCAAAGTGGATTCGAGCGCTGATGTGATCAATTTTTCCTCTGAGAATAGTTCGAGGTAAAGGATTCGCGTGTGATAAAGTAATCATGCAACCTTGACCAATGTACCTTGCGGCTCGTACTCATTGTTCACTATACTCAGTTGCCATAGGGAACATATCGTGAATATTCAAAACTTGGCTGCTTGGTTCGTTCTGTTGTTTGTGCCACGTCATAAATATCGAATCTGGTATTCTTGTACAGTAAAAAAAGTTTAAAAAAAGCTATTACTAATAGATTACCTAGAGAAATAGGTAAAAAAAAATTCCAAATAGTTGGTGCATTCTCAGCCTCGGTAAAGTCCATCTTGTTGTGCTAGGAATGAACAAGAACAAAGAAGTTTTAGCTAATGTAATAAAGCTATCCAGTATTGTTACAAAGACTCTATCCGAGTAAAGACCGGTTCCAAATAATGAAGAAACTCGTAGAGTTAAGTATGAAGCAAGGTAAACCAAATTTTCTCCCCGACTAGTCGGTTTGATAACCTGCTCCTAATTTTTCTTCTGGTTCTGGTAAATCAAAAAGTAAGGTCTGACACTCGACTCGGGAAGAAATGCGAAAAATCAAAAAGCCTATAGGTTGATGCCACAAAAACCATGTTTTACCTGTGCTTCAACTAGATCAACTGTACTTGAACGGTTAGATAATCGTAGTCGATGATAACACCATTGTTCCCATCGCTATTACCAAACCGTCCAAGCGATGAAAATATCATACGGCTCCTCGAAGGACTATTATTTATTTGGATATGTTTGTACGATAGAGGCAAAATCGCTCGTACGGTCCCCATCCCCAATTCAACAATGGAATTCTGTTTGCTATCTTTGTAATAAAAAGTAAAAAGAGAGCGTCTGAATTTGAATAATTTGGCTTTTCTTTGTGAAGTAATAACCTACAATGTTTCTTGTAACAAGATTAATTTCAACTGAGTGTTTTCAAGTACGAAAAACAACTAGCCAGAGCTATCAATATTTCTAGTGCAATTCCAATCACTCGTTCTCTTTTCTTTTTTTTTTTCTATTGCCTTTTCTCAAAAAAAGGCACGTTAAATAAAGTTAAAGGATTACTTCATTCTTAATAGTTCTTTACTTAATCGGTGGATCTGAATCAGAATCGTGAGGAGTACTCCTTAATCATTTCTATCAATTCAAAGCCCTAATTTGAATTCCTTATTAGTCCCAGAAAACAACTATTGAATAACTTATAATTATATATCTGTCCTAACTTATTCACTAACGTCAATCTAATTACGTGTTAATCGATAAGAAAACCCCATATGGTTGATCTTTTAAACCTGCTTCAAGCCATACTGACTCATCAACCAATCGTAGGGTACACAGCTTCGACTGCTTATATTGCCTTGTACTTCATTCTTGTACATAGGAACTGAGACTCAATTTTTTACTGCAAATTTCTCAGCCGTTTCTTTCACCTATAGAACTATCTGGTTTAGCTCATCACCTCTCAAATGATGAATTCAAAATGAAAATAACTATTCAACTCGTCACACTTCGGCCCTCGAAAGACAAAAGATAAGGGAATTTTTTGGGTTAACGAATCACACGTAGAGGTATTGATAACACACCTAGGGTTCATGGTATTTTAGAAGTAATTAATTGAGCCGTAGCTCGTAGACCACCTAATATTATTTGAGCCATATCCTAAAAAGGCAAACGGGGCCAATACTTGAAATAGCAATCCATAAAAAACAAGCTCGTATAGAACAGATAACCAAAAGGAATTACTAACTAACTTAGTAAAATGACTGGCTATGGATGGTCCGATACTAGCTAAACGAGTAGCTCCTAGAGATGAACGAAGATTAGATTTTCTTTCCAAAGTCGTTTTTTCTGCTAGAACTTGAATAATTCTCAACGATCCGGCATATTTAGGGCCAATACGTTGTTGTATCCCTGCAGCTATTTTTCTTTCGAAGCAAACAATTATGATGTAATTATTAATGCAGGAGTTAAAATAAGAATATGCATCTCCAGATGATCCCATAGAGCTCTTTTAAGGATTCCAATCTAGAAAAAGAATTGATCGCTTGTACTTCTGTTTTTAACGGTCAACTGCGCCTATAAGTCTCATGCGAATCTCACCCAATTTCATTCTTTTAACTCGTTGAGGAAGAATTTGCAAATTGCTAAACCCGAGCGGGCCAATTTTCCAGCGCCAAGGAAAAACACTTGTAGCTCTTATCAGAAAAATGCCCAATTTCGCCTTGTGGCGCTTAGACTCTGACATAAAGTTCGTACTTCGCCAATGCAAAAATCGCAGAAGGCTTTTTACGAATGAATCGATAGTCAAACTCATTATATTCGGGATCCCTTACTCTATCAAAGAGTCGGATTTCTAAATTCTCATAAGCCTCCCCGGAGTTCCTTCGAGAGCCTGATGAATAATTTTGATAGATTCTCCCATTTCCCCGATTGGTACTATAATGAATCTCCCTCTTTTTGCCATTCGAGTTCCCAATGGAATTCGTCGTAATACCCATACGAATAATAATTAATAATCAAGTTTACGAGGATCCCATTGTATTCCCGAAGCTCGTAGCATTGAGCTGACAAATCCCAATTTATTACTTCCCCTTCGCCAATAATGCCGACTCCTTCAACCCGTTCTAAAAAACTATGATTCCGTGTAATAAACTTTTCCTAGTCAGAAATTGTTGGTCAAAAATGCTCACAAAAATCCAAACCTTTATAGATCTAGCCATGAGGGAAATCCGGAGCAACCCCTCCGATACGAAAATAATGATGCATTATTCGTATACCGGTGGCAGTTTCTAATGGGTCATATATCAATTATCTTTCTCAAAAATATAGAAGAAGTGGGGTCTGTGCGCCACGATCGGCCATAAAAGGGCCAAGCCCTAACAAATGTGAAGCTATCTCACTTAACTCCAACATAAGGACTTGGGGATAGCTGGCCCTTTTAGGTACTTGACGATTGCTTAACTGTTTTGGTCCATTTTCAGTTATGGCTTCTGTGAACATAATAGCTAACTAATCTCAACATGTTGCATAATTCTTTGGTTTTCTGCAATTTTTTCCAGCACTCTATGTAAATATCCAATAGTAGTTCACAGACAATACGATTTTCACCATCTCGAGTAACACTCAGTCGAAGAACACTCTGCATTGATGGGTGGTGAGGTGCTCTATTAACTATCATGAGGTCTTTTCTTGTAGCTGGTACAGTCATAGGTTTTTTCTTCATTCATTCTTTGATGAATTGCTGAAAGCGAAAAGAAGTTCATTAAACTTGAAGTGAATCAAAGTCAAAATAACTCTGCAAATTAACGAGTTTTTTTCTTCAACTGATCCATTAATTCTTTGAATTCTTTATACTGTACTGTCGTTTTTTTGTTCTCCAACTGGTCCATTAATTCTTTGCATTCTTTATATGGTACTGTCGTTTTTTTTGACAAATAAGCCAGCAGCCGTTGCCGTTTTCCCAGGATTTTACGCAGACCTCTCTCAGATAAATAGTCTTTTTTGTGCAATTGCAAATGTGAAGTAAGTCTTTGTATTTTATTGGTGAAACTGAATACTTGAAATTCAACCGACCCGTGGTTTTCTTTGTTTTCCTCTTGCGAAATAAGTGAAATGAATGCATTTTTTACCATAAAAGAATTTTTTTCCTCCCCTTTTGACAGATATGAATTTTATTAATCCGTAAGAATACTGCCAGAAATTTGAATGTAGTATACACAACAATCAAAATTTCCGGCAGTATTTGTACGAAGTTTAGCAATTAAGTTATTTTGAATTTGATTTGGATTCTGCCCGGTACATTTTTACACTCACAAAAGCGAATCGTTTTTTAGGACGAAGACTCTGGTGATTTATTTCTGGATCAAATTAATTTGTCATTAAGGTAGTATCACAGTATACCATGATGTAACACAGGGCAAATGTGCATCTGGTTGCTTGCATAAAACATATATGGTACAGAATGAAAAAAAAATGTACCATCACCGAATTTTGAATCGTGGATACATATAGATCCTTAACATACCGAAACGGCTGCCATTATTGGTATCAAACCAATAGCGATTCATACAAGCTAAATCTTCTAATCGAAAATTCGGCCAAAGAAAGAACTTGAGTTTAATTAAGTCATTTTTGTCTCTAGCAAGGTCTTTACTTTCAGCCAAAAAGTGACCCCAGCTTTTTCTGTTGTTCTCGTCTGGATTTCTATTTACTCCGTTCCTATTCTTGAAATTGTAATTTAAAGAATTTAGAATTCTCAATTCTCTACGCCGTCTAGACGATAAAATCATTTCAGGAACAAGCAAATCAAAATGATCTTTCTCTTTTTGTTTTCCGTCTCGTTGATTAGATTGTTGCTTACTCTTATGAACTAATGAAATATTTATAGCTTGATAAAAAAGAAATTCTTCTAAATTTGTTAGAGACGCAATTAATACGGGTTCGAACTTCAGCCAACCATTTTCTATCCAGTCCACCGCAGTCGCGGGGGGCGAATAATGGCCTACAAATCTGTCTACCGCCAGATCTCCCATTTTAATGTAGAACAAAAGCCTTTCGGTACGGCGGCGCGTACTTTTTGTCTTGTCCAGTATCTGTACTAAGTTTATCTGCTCGAGCATATACTCGTCAAATAGCTCCTCCGGGTGTAGGCTATAACCCAAAGATTGCATCTCAACCTTTGTGAAATTTGTTTCCCTCGGCAAGTCAGTGTTGAAGTTTACGTATTTTATATCGAACTTTCTTCTATAAAATGTTTGAATATCGGCTTGAATGGCTTTCGGGTTTTGGGTAACCAGTGCTTTTTCATTCCTAACTTCGTTTTTTGCGTCTCCTTCGAAATCTAAAATAAGAAACTCCATATAACGAACCCAGGGCTTCGTTTGATATATCTTCTTACGGAGCATAAATTCTGGGAAGAACCAATCTTCCTGTTCCTCATTCGAATTCACTCTGGGTGCCTGTACGATTTGTTCATTAATTCCCATCCAAAATCTCCAAAATCCCAGTTTTTTTTTAGAAACGTCTTTGTCTTTGTTTAAGACTGGGTCATAGGTGTCAATGTCATTGGCGGTCCAAAAGGCGTAACTTGAATATCTGTGTAGTTGTATTAATTTACAACGCTTTTCGGCGGTTTCATACCATAACATCCATCTTAACATGGAATTTTTCGACAATATCGAATTTTTCCTATTAACTAAGCGCCTCGCTTTTTTGCACAAGTGGAACCACTTTGCGAAACGTTTTTTGGATTGTGTTAGTTCTGGGTCGAGTTTTTCAGCCTGCTCATAGCGTTCTTTTGGAAGGATAGTATAAACACGCTCTTTAACACCCTCTTTCTTCGCAGTCGCCAGTATTCTAGCAATCTCTTTGTTCCTTTTTTGAATCGCCAATTGCTCCGGAGTCGGTTTCGGGTCAGGTATGTTAAGAATTACTTTCGTTATGACAGGGTGCAATTTACACTTAGTGCGAAACTTGACAATACGAGACAGATTTTTTGTATTGGGCGGCTGTATTTTTAGTTTCCTAGGTTTCCGTAGTGCAGCATTCGGATATTCAACTTTGTCTTCAAGAACTAGTTTTTCATTTCTTCTCATAATGCAACCCTTAGCCTTTCTTTTCTCATCGTTATTTTTTAGCTTATTTGTTACTTTAAAAACAAAGTGGGTAAAAAAAACGCTAGCGTGGTTAAAGTAATAGTCAAATTTTTGACCGGACTCAAAATGTCTTATCCATTTTTCGAAAATCTTCCAATCAAAGTCCATATATTTTCTTTCAGGTTTTTTCTTTCGCATGTTTTTCAAAGACAGAGAAACCTTGTCGAAATAATTGTCTAGAGAAGTCTTGCCTACAAAAAGCCGATCTAGATAAACCTTGTCGACATAATTGTCTACAGACTTCGTGCGTAGATAAAGTCTGTCTAGATAATCCTTGTAAGAATCCGTTTTTGCATAACGTGCGTCTAGAGAATCCGGGAAATAAACCTTGGGTATAAACTTGGTGTCTCGATAATCCTTATAATCCTTGGCATAATCCTTGTCTACATAAGTATTGTCTAGATAATTGTGTAAATAAGTAATGGTTCGATAAATCTGATCGAGAAACTTCTTATCTTGGATACAATCTTTGAAATAAGTCTTGAAAAGAATCTCCTCTGGAAATAAGTCGTTATTTACTTGTAATGGCCATTTCAAAATAGAGGATTCCTTTTCAGTTTCCGAAGAAATATAGTTATATGCTAAAAGATCATATTTATAGTTTTTCTTAAACTTAGTTTTTTGATTTCTTAGTAATGAATAGACTTCAGACTCATCTTGTTTTTTGGAATGAAGTAACGGGTCTTTTTCAGATGCATCTCCTTTAGTTAAATTCGTAGTTTGAGGCGTATGGCGTGCGTTGACTTTATTTCGCCAGGTTTGTGCGCCTACTCGCTCCCAATGAACCTTAGATAAATTGTATTGAGATTGACCTCTTAACCAGTTTTTCCATGGATTTGTTCCAAAATTGCTAATTTTCTTATGCTTTAATTCAGAATGCAATATTCCCTGTCTTTCAAAAGAATCCTTTATTGTAGGCTTAAGAAAAAAAGAAGTTCCGCGATATTGAAGAACAGATCTTAACTTATCACTAATTAGGGTTTGTGATAATTTGTAAAACACATATGCTTGCGACAGGGACGATAAAGTTGGCAAGGAAGCAAATTTTGGAACAACCCGTTTTTGATTTATTTCAGTCTTGTCTTTCTGATCAATTTTTTTTCTTACATGGATTTTAGGAATTTTAATGATATATAGAAAAATATTTAGGCATATTTTGTATATTTTTTCCAGCCAAATTTTTGGAAAAAATTTCCATTTACTTATTAATCGAACCTTTCGTCTTTTGACTATTTTCCAAAAATTTTTTGGGAATTCTACATTATTATTTTGCTTTTTGTTGTTAGGACTATTATTTAGTCCTGGAATTCTTTTTTTTTTTTCTTTGGTAATTATTTCGATTTGATTTTTGATTGTGTTTGTTCTATTAATTAGATTTTGGATTTGTTCTTCGGAATTTGTAGACGCTGTCGAACGAATTTCACTCAATGATTCAGTAATTGTCTCATTGCTGGGTTCATTTATAGAATTGTTTTCTTTTTTAGTTTCACTCGATTCATCGCCCCCTATCTCTTTCAATCTTGTATTTTTTTTTAGTAGATTTACAATTCTTCTTTTTAGAACTCGAATGCTTTCGTTAACCTGTTTTATGCTTTCTTTAAGCCACTTTATGCTTTCTTTTGAGGTTGTTAAAACTCTATCAAACTTTTGCTGGATTTTTGTATTTAAAAGGCTTCTTATGAATTGCAAGGCGCTCCCTTCCAATTTAGCGGCTGCTAATCTTTGACCTGTTTTGACTAGGTGATTCCAAATGGGTCCCCAAAAAATGAAGGGATGGTTGGTTCGGACAGGACCCCAAGGATAGTCAGCTAGACCCCAAGTAGCCCTGATAAAGGCCCACTTGTCGGTTTGCCTTTTCTCACCCGCTGTGTGCCAAGGTTTCAACTCCAAAGGATATATAACTTTAATTTGAAAACCGTAGTCCCACCATTCCTCCGGGAAGTTCGCGATAGATATCTCGCCATCGCCTAGAAGAAAACCTTCATCGTTGCATAAAAGATGAATCTCGTTTTCCCAGTCCTGTCGATCCTCAGCCCACTCGGGCTGTTGCGCCAATAAGATCCGACCAATATTTTTGGCTATTATCGCTAACGGCAAGGTGATATATTTTCTAAAAAAGGCATTCCAGATTAATATGATCCCCCGTATCCCTAGGCCACAATAAAGCTCCTCCCATGAATCTATTCCAATCATCCGGAACTCTTCTTGTTCGGGGTCGATTTCTAATCTATTTCTTTTTGTTTGACTTTTATCTTTTGTCTTTCTTTTTGTTTTTGTCTGTTCTTTATTAAGTCCCTTACGACTGAACCGGTGCCCTTTTTTGATTCCAAACGTATGCATCAAATTTTGCATTTTCAAAACAAGGGATTTCACTACCCTAACACACTGCACCAGGGAATTTTCTAAGAAACCTACAAAAAGAGGAGAATGCGGATACCTGTCAAGATTTCTTAAAACAACCCCGTTTTTACGCCGTAGGACAATTGCAGCACCTTTGACTGTATCCTGAAACCAAAATTGGTCTTGCGCCGTTGTCAGGGCTACCCGCCATGAGTCAGCAACGACCAGTTTATCCCCGCTTGGATCGAAGGAGGTGTCCGTAGCGTGAGAATGAATAAGGCTTCTTATACCCCCGCTCTTATAAGGGTTTCCTCCAGTATTTGTGTACTCCTCCAAAAGGTCTTTACTAATATCTTGAGCAAAGTCCTCAGGAACTTTTTTCATCTTTTTCTGACTCGTTTCTAATTTTTGTTTTTTAGTCTTTTCACTCAAAACAGGGTCATATCTATATGCTGCTGATACAACATCAAAGAGGCTGTCATCATCATTTTTTCGGAAAGTTATAAACGGTTCGCCCATCTCGAATAAGAGCTGGTTGAATAGTGCGTATGACCAGCGAGGGACAAGTCTACGCATGTTCGCTCGTCTCAATTTTTCTTCCCATTTTTGCTTTTTGAGTTTTAGCTGTTCCGAATCCCCGGACTTAGCAAAAAATCGGGACAAAGGATTATACGAGAATTTTCTTTCTGCTTGGAGTTTTTGTGTTTTACTTTCTCGTATTCTCTCTTTATATTTTGGGGATTTTAAAATGCAACTTGGTAAAAGGGTCTCATAAATTTGATTTATAGCACGGATTTGCTTACGTTCAGACTCTCGAGGTTTCTGGGCGATTTTTGGACGAGACTTTTTAGTTCCGTTTTTTTTTCGGCGAGATTTCATTGCAGTCTGAACTTTTCTTTTTTTATTCTTTGGACATAGTCTTTTATGTTTTACCTTTTTGGTCTTCGGTTCTTCGCTTTTCCCCGATTCTTCGCTTTTCCCCGATTCTTCGCTTTTCCCCGATTCTTCGCTTTTCCCCGATTCTTCGCTTTTCCCCGATTCTTCGCTTTTCCCCGATTCTTCGCTTTTCCCCGATTCTTCGCTTTTCCCCATTTGCTCCGGTTTCTTTAGGTACAGGTCGAACATCATTTGGTCAAAAAGGAGGTCCGGAGTCTCGATTTCTGCCGTCAAACTTTTGATTCTTCCACGAGAGGGCCCAGTTAACAAAGGATCATACCTTTTTGGTAAGCAGAGGCAGGTTTCATTCAGTTTGGCAATACAAACCCGAGTCCTTTTTTCGAGTATATCTAGAAAAAGAAATCCCCTATCTAGCGCCTCAATTCTCTTTCTAAATTCGTTATTTAAGTTTTTTTGTCTTTCTTTGTTTTTAGAACGCCAATCTTTGTCGAGTTTAGCAAAGGAGAGTCCTTCTACTGAAGATATCATCCCTTTGATCCATTTCTGAAAACTTGAACGAGTAGGAGAATCTGTAAAAGATATTCTTTTTTTTCCATCACTCCGGCATGTATTAAACCAATATTGTGAAGTTTCCTTTCTTACAGCCCCAACAAACAATTCATTGTTTAGGTATCGTACTGGACGCGTCCATTGAAACGGAACAAAATCGTGCGCAAACAGGTTGTCCAGCCCTGGCCATTCGAAGTATTTTGGAAATTTTTCTTTATCCAGCTCCCTTGGTGGGCAAGCAATTTCTTCTTGGGCTGGGTTTTCTTTCGTCTTCAGCCGCTGGTTGGCTCCCGGTTCTGGTTCGTCGCGTGACCAGTAAGTGTTAGCTTCTACCTTTTGGTCGGTTAGCAAATCGTCCGACAATCTTGAGGTTTCTAGGATTTCCAGTGGATGTGGCACAATCAAGAAAGGTAGTCTGCCTAAATAGTAGACAGAGGTAGTAAATAAGAAAATATTCACGAACCGACCCGTGTTTCTCCTTAAGTTTATTAACAGCAAGAACTGAATTTCTGACACAAACCATCGAACGCCCCGCATAAAGAATTCAAATTCTTGACCAAGGGACCTACTAAGATACTGATAAATTTGCTTTTTGTATTTTGTCAATTCTGAGTTGATAGACTTCTGAAATTCTCCTACC